TAGATTTAAAGGTGACAACGATCTGCACTATGATCCTTACATTAAGGATACTAAATATAATTGTACTAATCACATTAATAGTTGCATTGATTTTTATTTTCGTTCTCACATCTGTATTGATAGTAACTTTTTAAGCGATAGTAATAATTCCAATGAAAGTTACATTTATAATTTCATTTGTAGTGAAAGTGGAAAGATTCGTGAAAGCAAAAATTACAAGATAAGAACTAATAGGAATCGTAGTAATTTAATAAGTTCTAAGGATTTCGATATAACTAAAAACTACAATAAATTGTGGATTCAATGCGACAATTGTTATGGATTAATGTATAAGAAAGTCAAAATGAATGTTTGTGAACAATGTGGACATTATTTGAAAATGAGTAGTTCAGAGAGAATCGAGCTTTCGATTGATCCGGGTACTTGGAATCCTATGGATGAAGACATGGTCTCTGCGGATCCCATTAAATTTCATTCGAAGGAGGAACCTTATAAAAATCGTATTGACTCTGCTCAAAAAACGACAGGATTGACTGACGCTGTTCAAACAGGTACAGGGCAACTAAACGGTATTCCGGTAGCCCTTGGGGTTATGGATTTTCAGTTTATGGGGGGTAGTATGGGATCCGTAGTAGGCGAAAAAATAACTCGTTTGATCGAGTATGCTACCAATCAATGTTTACCTCTTATTTTAGTGTGTTCTTCCGGAGGAGCACGAATGCAAGAAGGGAGTTTAAGTTTGATGCAAATGGCTAAAATTTCTTCGGTTTTATGTGATTATCAATCAAGTAAAAAGTTATTCTATATATCAATTCTTACATCTCCTACAACCGGTGGGGTGACAGCTAGTTTTGGTATGTTGGGGGATATCATTATTGCCGAACCCTATGCCTATATTGCATTTGCGGGAAAAAGAGTAATTGAACAAACATTGAAAAAAGCCGTGCCTGAAGGTTCACAAGCGGCTGAATCTTTATTACGTAAGGGCTTATTGGATGCAATTGTACCACGTAATCTTTTAAAAGGTGTTCTGAGCGAGTTATTTCAGCTCCATGCTTTTTTTCCTTTGAACAAAAATGAAATCAAATAGAACGGTTAGTTTATCAGAATTAAACGAAAACCCTGAAAAATTCATTTTTCTTTCGAATCTTTTTTTTTATCGATATTCTTGTTTACTACTCAGTAAACCTCTATCAACAAGATAAAAAGTGAATTTTTGCTTTGGGGAAGTTCCAATTAGACTAGACAAATAAAAAAAGTTCATTTCCCTCCCTTGCTTACATATGTATAGATAATTCAAATAGAGATATATACAGATCTATAGAGAGTTTTCCATCTTTTTGCATTTCCCGAAAATTCCCTGTTGTTGGATTAGATTCTAATCAATTTTTTAGAAGTTTCTAATGGAATAAAATTTTTTCTTTATTAATGACTATTATTATTATAAGTATAAGACAAAAAGAATAATAAATCTAACAAGGGGATTATGATACATCTATTTTTTTTTGAAAGATTAATAAGTCCATTTATTTAGTTTGGCGTTTGTTGTACCTATTTTTTTATTCTATTTCTATTAGGTTCTATTCTATATATTTCTATTAGGTTGTATATTAGTATTAGATATATATTTACTTAAAGATACTTAGTATAATTATATAATATAATTAATAGAAATAATAAAAATACAAGATATTATAAGATATCTTTAGAATTAAGAATATAACAATAACAGGTACAAATATTAAATTGAGGTACCCATTTTATGACAACTTTCAATAACTTACCCTCTATTTTTGTGCCTTTAGTAGGCCTAGTCTTTCCGGCAATTGCAATGGCTTCTTTATTTCTTCATATTCAAAAAAATAAGATTTTTTAGATCGGCTGAGACCTAATCGTATCACTCCCTTTTTTATTTTATAAACTTCGATTCGATAAGACCCATTTGGTAGAATATTGTATAACACATAGATTCCTACAAACATAAATAAAAAAAGCTCTTATGCATGTGTAAACCTAAATCAATTTTCGCTCTTTTGAAAAATGGATCATCATCGGGCTGATGTATGAAATTAAAGTCAATCTATTTATTTGTATGTATATAGCTATAGGGGATCATATAAAGGAAGGAGATGTTATTATTTTAGATATAAAAAATTCTATGAATTACTCCTAAGGTAAAGGTTCACAACAAAATAGTTGATGAGAGTTACTTTGAAAACAAAAAAAGGAAAGTCATATTTTCTCAATTCCAAAAAATTGTATAACTGGATCTAATATATATGAGTTGGCGATCAGAATCGATATGGATAGAATTTATAACGGGGTCTCGAAAAACAAGTAATTTCTGCTGGGCCTTTATCCTATTTTTAGGTTCATTAGGATTCTTATTGGTTGGAACTTCCAGTTATCTTGGTAGAAATGTTATATCGTTATTTCCGTCTCAGCAAATCATTTTTTTTCCACAAGGGATTGTGATGTCTTTCTATGGGATCGCAGGTCTCTTTATTAGTTGCTATTTGTGGTGCACTATTTTGTGGAATGTGGGTAGTGGTTATGATCTTTTCGACCGAAAAGAAGGAATAGTGCGTATTTTTCGTTGGGGATTTCCTGGAAAAAGTCGTCGCATCTTTTTACGATTCTTTATGAAAGATATTCAGTCCATCAGAATAGAAGTTAAAGAGGGTGTTTCTGCTCGGCGTGTCCTTTATATGGAAATTCGAGGTCAAGGGGCTATTCCTTTAATTCGTACTGATGAGAATTTTACTACACGAGAAATTGAGCAAAAAGCTGCTGAATTGGCTTATTTCTTGCGTGTACCAATTGAAGTATTTTGAAATGAATTAATTTTAAAAGACTAAATGCTTTGGCAGTAGGAAGAAAAAACTAAAGAATTTCTTTCTTTTTTTTTGTCAATTGAATATTCATCTATTCTTTTATGCTCGTTTTTTTGATATATTTGATAGAAAAGAAAAGGAGTTTCTTCGTCTCGAAATTAGTATTGATCGAAAAAAGGGGGAATAACATCCTGGAAACCCAATTTTTTCTTGATTCAATGTATTCTGAGTCTATTTCTGTATTCTTTCTAGATTCAAAGCAAAGACTCAGTATTGAATCAACAGAAAAAGAGAAAATGGATTCATAGGCTCACTACATTATATTGGAATTAGAATGGAAACTCATGCTCGATAGAAATATTAGATCTAATAGAATCAACAAATGAGGTAGGTTCATTAACAATTCACAGATTCAAAATGGCAAAAAAGAAAGTATTCATTCCTTTTTTTTATTTTACATCTATAGTCTTTTTGCCCTGGTTGATCTCTCTCTGCTGTAATAAAAGTTTGAAAACTTGGATTACTAATTGGTGGAATACTAGACAATGCGAAACTTTTTTGAATGATATTCAAGAAAAAAGTGTTCTAGAAAAATTCATACAATTAGAGGAACTATTCCAGCTCGATGAAATGATAAAGGAATACCCAGAAACCGATTTACAACAATTTCGTCTAGGAATCCACAAAGAAACGATCCAATTCATCAAGATACACAATGAGTATCGTATCCATACAATCTTGCACTTCTCGACAAATCTAATATCTTTCGTTATTCTAAGTGGTTATTCCTTTTGGGGTAAGGAAAAGCTTTTTATTCTGAATTCTTGGGTTCAAGAATTCCTATATAATTTAAGTGATACAATTAAAGCTTTTTCGATTCTTTTATTAACTGATTTATGTATCGGATTCCATTCGCCTCACGGTTGGGAACTAATGATTGGTTATATTTACAAAGATTTTGGGTTTGCTCATTATGATCAAATTTTATCTGGTCTAGTTTCTACCTTTCCAGTCATTCTTGATACAATTTTTAAATATTGGATCTTTCGTTATTTAAATCGTGTATCTCCGTCACTTGTAGTGATTTATCATGCAATAAATGACTAAAAAATGATTCACTGATCGAATTTGAATCTTTCGTACCTTATACATCATAACCAAATCAAAGTCGTATTTACTTTACTCTTTTTACCCATGAGGGATTCCTTGTATATTTCAACAAAAAAAATTGGATTTTTTTCAGTAAATGTAAATAGCATAATTGTGGCTAGGGAAGTATATTATCGACCTACCTAACTTTATTGTAGAAATTTTCGGGATAAATGATTGGACCATGCAAACTAGAAATACCTTTTCTTGGATAAGGGAAGAGATTACTCGCTCCATATCTGTCTCACTCATGATATATATAATAACTTGGGCATCCATTTCAAGTGCATATCCAATTTTTGCCCAGCAGAATTATGAAAATCCACGAGAGGCAACTGGGCGTATTGTATGTGCCAATTGCCATTTAGCTAATAAGCCCGTGGATATTGAGGTTCCACAAACGGTACTTCCTGATACTGTATTTGAAGCAGTTGTTAAAATTCCTTATGATATGCAACTAAAACAAGTTCTAGCTAATGGTAAAAAAGGAGCTTTGAATGTGGGAGCTGTTCTTATTTTACCGGAGGGGTTTGAATTAGCCCCCCCCGATCGTATTTCACCCGAGATGAAAGAAAAGATAGGAAATCTGTCTTTTCAGAATTATCGCCCCAATAAAAAAAATATTCTTGTGATAGGTCCTGTTCCTGGTCAAAAATATAGTGAAATAACCTTTCCTATTCTTGCCCCAGACCCTGCTACTAATAAAGATGTTCACTTCTTAAAATATCCTATATACATAGGTGGAAACAGGGGAAGGGGTCAGATTTATCCTGATGGTAGCAAAAGTAACAATACAGTTTATAATGCTACGGCCGGAGGGATAATAAGCAAAATTTTACGAAAAGAAAAAGGGGGATACGAAATAACCATAGTGGATGCATCGAATGGACGCGAAGTCATTGATATTATCCCTCGAGGCCTAGAACTTCTTGTTTCAGAGGGCGAATCCATTAAACTCGATCAACCATTAACGAGTAATCCTAATGTGGGTGGATTTGGTCAGGGGGATGCGGAAAT